TCCCGGCCAGTACTTAAGCAGATCAGGCCGGGAGAATAAACCTTTCGTATAAAATCAAAGAACTAAGATATTCTTTCTATTGAGGAGATCCGTTTTGAGTCATTATCTATATTGAATTCCTGATCAATTGCTTTTTTCTATCTTTTTCTTATTTTTCTTATACATATTTTTACATATTTTATTATACATAATATATTTATACTATAATAAATATATACCTCTTAGTATAAATATATACCTTTACTTTTATTTTATTTAAATTATTTTATCTAAATATTAAATACTTTGTTTAAGTTTAAATTTTAATAGCTATTTAAAAAATTTCTATTATTTATTAGAATATTTCGAATTTCTATTTTAATAATATTTTTTTTTATTAAAATAGAATAATATAATAAAAATAATAATAATAATAAAGTTAAATAAGATTAAATAAATAAGAATCAAATGAAAAAAGAAAATAAAGAGAAGAAGGTGGATTTTTATCAATCTTTATTTCACGTGTTACATCACATAACAAATTTTCAATTTGGAATTAGGAGAGATGGCTGAGTGGACTAAAGCGGCGGATTGCTAATCCGTTGTACAAATTATTTGTACCGAGGGTTCGAATCCCTCTCTTTCCGCTTTCTCTGATCACTTGGTATTTTCGAATTCGAAAAGATTCTCATCCCTTGATTTTATCATAGTTAAATGTATGAAACAAATAAGATTATTAAGAATTAATTTTTAAAAAAGCAAAAAAAAACTAGAAATTTTTTATTCCTCACGTCCAGGATTGCGTCCTGGATCATTAGATAAGAATCCAAAGATAAAAAGGGAAACAAAGAATATCACTACTGTGTAAACAAAGAGTTTGAGAGTAAGCATTACACAATCTCCAAGATCATTTTTTTTTTTGAAAAAGGGGAATAGATTGCCTATTTTTTACCACATATACCATTTTTTTTGTTTTGACACCCCAAAAAATGAAAAATAAAACGAATTTATTTGTAATAAGATTTTGATTCATTCGTTACCCGAAATTTCTTGTCATATCAATAATTAGGTATTATGGAGTACCTAATAGTCCATACTCACCGGAAGGTCAGAACGGGGAAAAGGCTGATCCAAATTCATCGCTGCGGTTATTCATTCAATATACAAGAATTTCTATTTTTGAATCGAGGGTTCGTAATGTAAGACTTATCTGATCTTATCAATTTTTAGAATTTTTTTATCAAATACATCATCAATTTAGCAGAGTATTAAAGATTTCATCGAAAACTTACAGCGGCTTGCCAAACAAAGGCTAAGAGAAAAAAGAGTACAGGTATGACAGGCATAACATCTACGATTGGATTGAAAATGGCATAAGCTTCGGGCAATTTGGCGAAGAAAAAACTACTCGAATAAAGGACAGAATTAAGACAGATACCGATTAAACTAAAGATATTAAGCATAACAAGCATTTCGTTCTTGTGGATTAGATAATTTTGAGTTATTTTTATAAGGGAAAAATGAAAAAGGCAGATCAAGAAATCCTTCTTTTTCTTCGGTTCGGACTTTCCCAAATAAAAAATCCCTCCCCCCATTATCATTCTAAAATGAGAATATAAGGAATTCAACTTTCATACAATATCTTAATTGAATTCTATGTAATGATCAATGAATTTTTTTGATTCTATATCTACATGTCTTGAATCCTAGCAACAAAATATCCCATATGTTTTTGTGTATTTGGGTTGGGATTGACGAATAACCAATACCAATATTAGTGTTGATTAATATCGAATAGAAATCAAAATGGGGCGTGGCCAAGCGGTAAGGCAGCGGGTTTTGGTCCCGTTATTCGGAGGTTCGAATCCTTCCGTCCCAGATCGTTTTTCATGAAACGAAAGATGGGATCACACTGCATTCCACATGAAACAATAATTTGTTAAAGGGAAAAATCTTTTCTTATTAATTTTCAGAATGGTTCTAAGAATCATATCTGAGAATTCGTTTGGTTTCTCACAAACGGAATCAAGTGTCAAATGTGGGTAAAATTGAATATCTTTATTTTCATTCAATTCATATGATAGAATATGGGGTTAAATTAAATAAATTTGATCCTTGCTGACCCTTATCCGGATAAATACTTATTTATCCGTAGATAGAAATATTATATACCGGTTGAACCAATGACTATTCATGATTTTATATTGAATCAATTCCATACCGCTTTGAAATTTCAATTAGAGGAATGTTATGGTAAAACTTCGTTTGAAACGATGTGGTAGAAAGCAACGTGCGACTTGAAGGACATGGTCGGCTGTGGATTTTTACATCCGCCATCTTCTATAGTAATGAAGATGCTCTTGGCTCGACATAGTTTGTTCTGTTCTGCCCGGAACCTAATTTGTGTTGGGTTATAAGTAAATAGTACATGATGAAGCTCGAGAAGAAAGGATTGATTCATTTTTCAAGGGAAAGAATCTAGGGTTAGTGAAAATCAATAAGTTAGACCAACTCTGTAAGTATATCCTCACTATATATAAATTCTAAATTGAAAGGTTCAAATTCAGAACAAGTTTGAAAAGTCAAATTTTTCGAAATTGGTAAAACTATTTCGATGAAAAGTGTATCACAAGGGAATCAATCATTCGTATTCTATTTATATAGAAAGAAATAACAAAAAAGGTATGTTGCTGCCATTTTGAAAGGAATAAGGATCCCCGAGGTAATGTCTAAACCCAATGATTTCACAAAGCAAGGATAAAGGATTCCGAAACAAGGAAACACTATTTTCAATTGTCTCAACAATTGGATCAGACTGAGGAATAAAAATAGATTCGAAATGAGACAAACAAAAGAGTTTAGAGACGGCTCAATAAATGTCTAAGGATTTTCTTGTCAGAATTACCCAACTTGAGTTATGAGTATGAATGAGATTTCTTCCTTTTTCTGTAAGTAAGAAGAAAAAAGTACTCAATTCAAATTATAGTAAAATTCATTATTTTATGGATCCACTTGCTATTATATACAGAAATTGGAATCATTTTTCTCGAGCCGTATGAGGAAAAAACCTCCTATACGTTTCTAGGGGGGGCATTGTTTATTTACATCTATCCCAATGAGCCATCTATCGAATCGTTGCAATTGATGTTCGATTCCGAAGAGAAGGAAGAGATCTTCGAAAAGTAGGTTTTTACGATCCGATAAAGAATCAAACTTATTTAAATGTTCCTGCTATTCTATATTTCCTTGAAAAAGGTGCTCAACCTACAGGAACTGTTTATGATATTTTAAAGAAGGCAGAATTCTTTAAAGAAAGAACTTTGAGTTAATTAAAGGAAAAAACAAAATTATTAAATAAATAAAATAAAGTAGGGAAGGGTAACTAGTATCTATCCTTGTGTAATTATTTCTATTTACACACCATTTTCCTTTTTCTTGCTTTATTCATATTTTGGTGGGGGAATTGAATTTAACAACAAACAAGGGGTTAAGCTTGCTTATCGTACTTTTATTGATTGAATAAACCGGGGATTTTTTATTTACCTTTTCCTTAATTTTTCCCATTCCAATTTCTTATTTATGTTGTGCCAATCCAACACAAGTCTTTATTTTATTTACTTGATTTACTTTCTCAACATTGCTTTTATATTGACAATGGTGTATCGAACAAATATAATTCGATCGTAGATAAATAGGGCTGTTTATCCCCACCCCATATTGGTTTTTTTTGTTTCCTTCACTCAAATGATGGGTTTGCCTTGCTGCATTTACTCTCATACAAGATGTATTTTCTTAGGGAAAATCAAAAAAGAATTTGATAAAAAATGGGTGGTCTGTCATAATTTTTACATTTCAATTAGGAATATTTTTAATCCGATCTGCTAATTTTGGTATTTTGTGTTTCTAATTGATCAGAAAATCCTTCTTTTCGATGTGTTGCTAGTTCAATGTTTTGATAGGGTCGTGCAGTGCAATTCAATTTATTTTTATATTTCGATCATATCTACATATCCTATTTATCCGGGTTGCTAACTCAACGGTAGAGTACTCGGCTTTTAAGTGCGACTATGATCTTTTACACATTTGGATGAAGCAACGAATTCGTCCAGACTATTGGTATAGTCTATAAGACCACGACTGATCCTCAAGGGTAATGAATGGAAAAAACAGCATGTCGTAATAAAATCAATTTATTATTTTATTAGATTTTCTATTTTATTAATTTATTTAATTTGAAATGAAAGTCAAAGTTAAAGTAGAACTTTGAGTTTATCCTTACCGAATCATTACAGTTCCAAAAGATTGTTTTGATTTTTGGAAGGGGACAAAAGAAATTCACATTTACAGTTGGGTCTAGTGAATAAATGGATAGAGCTCTATGGCTCCAATTCTGGTAAAATAAAAAGCAACGAGCTTATGTTCTTAATTGGAATGATTACCCGATCTAATTAGATGTTAAAAATGAATTAGTGCCTAATGTGGGAAAGAGTGGGTTCTCCTGTGAGTGAACCATTGATTTTTTCTTTTTTTTTTTTTCAGAATCCTAATTATTCTTTATTATGGATTGTAGACGGATGTGTAGAAGAAACAGTATATTGATAAAGAGAATTTATTCCAAAGTCAAAAGAGCGATTGGGTTGCAAAAATAAAGGATTTTTTCTCCTGTTGTAATTATAACGAACATAAACCAATTGGATAGAAAAGGAAGGTAAAAAGATCTGTTGATTGGACTCCCTCTTTCTTTTCCGGGGTATATATTTTTTTCTTACTATACTATATACATAATACAATACATAATACCCTGTTCTGACCATATTGCACTATGTATGTATCATTTGATAAACCAAGAAAAACCTCCTGCCTCTGGCTCAAGTAGAAATGTAAATGGAAGAATTACAAGGATATTTAGAAAAAGATAGATCTCGGCAACAACACTTCCTATATCCGTTTCTTTTTCAGGAGTATATTTATGCGTTTGCTCATGATCATGGTTTAAACGATTCGATTTTTTACGAACCCGT